AAAAATTTCTGCATATCCGCAAAAATCGATCAATAATATCAAAATCGGATGAATCGGCCCAGACCGGCTTACTAATGGGATGCCCTAATACATTACAAAATTTCGCTTTAGCCAATGATCTAATTAGAGGAATAATTGGAACTATTGTATCAAACTTTTTCATAACAATTTCGATTAGAAATGAATTTTGTAGCATTTGACTCCGTACTACTGAAAGATTTAGCCGCACATTTGAAAAATAGCCCAAATAGTGAAATGAATGTTCGGATAATTGGTTTATATGGATCGTTCCTGGTTGAGACCAAACATAAAAATGACATTGCCATAAATGGAAAAAATAGTATTTCCATTTATTCATCAAAAGAGGTGCATTCTTTGAAGCCAGAATCGATTTTCCTTGATATCGAACATAATGAATGAAGGGATCCTTGAACTTGAAGAATGATAAGGTCGACGAAAAATCCTTAGCAAAGACTTCCACAAGATGTTCTATTTTTGCATAGAAAAAGATTCGCTCAAAAAGAACGCTAAAAGATTTGAATCGTAAATTAGAGGATTTGTTATGTAGAAAAAGGAAGATAGATTCGTATTCATATACATAAAAATTATATAGGAACAAGAAAAATCTTGTATTCCTTTTTGAAAAAGTAGAAATCGATTTTTTTGGAGTAATAAGACTATTCCAATTACAATAGTAATAAATAAACAACCTTAATAAATGAAAGAAAGGGGGATCTTTCACCCAGTATCGAAGGGTTTGAACCAAGATTTCCAGATGGATAGGATAGGGTATTCGTATATCTGACACATAATTTAAATATGTAAATTTATCTTCGAAAAAAGGAAAAATTGAATGAATTGATCTCAAATTATTATAAGATTTTACGATTTCTGCCTCCTCTAAGGAAGAGCTTAATTGTAGGGAAAATGGAATTTCCACGACGACGGCAAAACCCTCTGATATTATTTGAGAATAAAAATGATTATTATACCCCAAAAATGGATTTGTGTTAGAATCATTCGTAGAAATAATCAAATGAGTCTGTTGATACATTCGAGTAATTAAACGTTTTACAATTAGTAAACTAGATTTATTGTCATAACCTACATTTTCTACAAAAATAGATCTATTTAAATCATGACTATAAGCGAGTCCATAAATATACTCCCGAAAAATAAGTGGGTATAGGAAGTCCTGTTGACGAGATCTATTTAGTTGTAAATATACTTGATATTCCTCCATTTTAAAAATTCGATTTAATTTAGTCAAAGGATCCGGGATTCATTGGATTATCAAATGATACATAGTGCGATACGGTCAAAACAGGGTATTCTATTATATATTTGAATTATTAGAATAAAAAAAACGAAAATAGATACCTAGAAAACAAGTAAAACCCATCAACGGACTCTCTCTCCTCGCTTTTTCCATCTAATTGTTCTAGGATAAGAAGCTAGTTAGAAATCCTTTATTTTTTTTTTTCTCAGATCAATCGCTCTTTTGATTTTGGAAAAAAAAAAAATATCTTTATCAATATACTCTTTCTTCTACACATTTATCGCTACCCCATAACATAATGGAGAATAGCTAATAGTTAGGACTCATAACAAAAATAAATAATCCATTCGTGGGAAAAGCTTTTCCCACATCAAGCACTAATCTCTTTTTAACATACAATTAGATGGGGTAATCATTCAAATTTAAAATGAAAGCTCGTTGCTTTTTGTTTCCCTAAAATTGGAGCCGTCAAGCTCTATCCCTTTATTAATTCAACCAAACTTCATTTTTTTGTTCCAAGCCAAGAATTCAAACAAAAATTTTGGCCGGATTCAATAAGAATGGAATATTTTTAGAATTCGCCATTGATACGACATGCTGCTTTTTCCATTCCTTCCTTTCTGGATCAGTCGTGGTCTTACAAACTCTACCGATGGTATGGACGAACCAATTGCTTCATAGAAATGTGTAAAAAACGGAGTCGCGCTTAAAAGCCGAGTACTCTACCATTGAGTTAGCAACCCTAATAAAAAAAATAGGATGTGTATATCCAATCGCAATAAAAACAAACAATAAAAACAATAAAAATAAAAAGATTGAATTGTCTAATAAAATATTACATTAAAACGGAAAAGTAAAAATAAAAAAATTAAAAATGTCAAAGACGAATCGATTCTGAACATACAAATGAACAGATCAAATGAAAATAGAAAAAATTTTATCAAATAAAAAAGAAAAATGAACAATGATAGACCACCTCTTTGTCTACTATGTTATAGTCTTTGTCTACTATGTTATACATTATACATACATTCTTTTTTTTATTATTTCTATTTACTTTTGAATCAAAAAATAACTTCTTGTTTGTTGTATCACAGAAAATTCAACGAACCCGCCATTTGATGAAGTAAAAAAAGCCCATGGAACATGAATAAATGGATCTATTTTTTGATTCACGATCGGATTATATTTGTTTGATACACTGTTGTCAATATTAGTGTT